TCTGCACCGCATTTTTTATTATTCAAAAAAGATATTCAGTTCGGAATTCTATTGGATTCTAGTGGAGTAATGTATTATATGACTAAAATTCTTTCAATGAAAGATCTATTTCAATGATTCTCATGTTTGTATCTCGAAAGGAAAGGGATACATATTATTGGAATTTTAGTCCAACAAAATTTTTCCTAAATTTTCTATTTCAATGAACGGGCTCTTACCATAATTGGAGATAGATACTGAAGAAGGCCTGACCTCCCTTTTTTGTTTCCCTCTTTACTTTTACTGCTCAAAAAATTCTTTTTGAAGTGTATACGCGCTTTCTATGAGCAAAAATATAGACGTAGTCGTTGTCTAACGATATGCTATGCATAATAAGATCTTGCCTTGGGCGAGTCACATATTGCGCGCACTTAACGATATTCTTTTATTATTTGCGAAATGGAATTTCTACTTTATCGACTCATTTCATATCTTAATATCAGGGTTCAAGCATTAATAACCGGCGAGGTTTATTATTTATTCCCTTTCAAAATCCGAAGAAGTGCCCATAGAACTCCTGTCAATGGATCAATCCATTTTTTCTTTGAAATGCTAGAAAAAAGATTACTACTCTTTAATATATATATATATATGTTAATGCTCATAATGCTTTTTCCTTCTTTGATTTGATTCTTTCGATAGATCACGAAACTAAGATTGCAAAGAATAAGAAATCTATAAAGTAGAACTATAAAGTAAGACAATTATCTAAAGTAAAACAATTCTTTAATTTAAATTAAAGAAGTAGAACTTTATACACTACAATAACACTAATAGATAGTAAGAAATAAATATAGATTTCTTTCTTACTATACTATAGTATCGGATCTGATAGAATACTGTCGATTAGAATCCGCTCATTTCTTTTAAGACATGAAATTGGAATCTTGGAATCATTTTCCTTTTTTCTTCAATCGTTGATAAGAACTCAGAAGTCAAGTTTCATTCAAATTAATTAATCTTTTTTATTTTTATTTTGGCTTTCTGTTTTTACATAAATGATAAGCAGAAAAGCAGTAGGAACTAGAATGAACAGCGCAGTAGCAATAAATGCAAGAATATTTACTTCCATAATCTCATCTTTTTTTTACTTCACAATAACTCGGGATTTAATCCCATAGAGATGATAAATCTTTCGCCGGTAAATTCAATGAATGAATTACCTCTCAATGATCTTAAATCAGATCAATATCATGAATAACAATATCTGAGCTATCAAATMAATTCGTCGTCGCGAATTGAATAGTATAACATAAGAAGACGTTTTATCCATACTGAATCCAAAATAGGATTCCCAGCCCACTCAAAAAGTACTTTTGAATGAAAGAGATTTTTTCAATTTCACRTTAGTAATTGAGGTTACACAAACAAAAACAGAGCCGGAAGGGGGCTMTTTTTTAAGCCGGAAAAGTMTTCTATCGGGGGAATTCTGTKAAATTCATTTTGTTTTGTATTGTACACGAAAGGAATTCCATTTTTTTGTATGTGCGCTTGAGAAACATATAGTCCTCTATTCCATCGAAAAAGCAGACTCAGTMTCTCTTGGAATACTGACTATATTGCTCCATCAATTGTACTAATCTACATATGTCTTTCTACTACCAATGAGTCCTAGTTGAAGTAACGAAAATTCTCCTATCTATTTGTTTGATGAGAAGGGCGAAACGAAAAAGGAAAGAAAAAAGAACCCCTTTGGGAATGAAATTTTTCTTCTTGTTCCCCCGTTAACAGAAAAAGGAAAGCTGATTGATGTACTTATTGAATCTGTCGGGACTGACGGGGCTCGAACCCGCAGCTTCCGCCTTGACAGGGCGGTGCTCTGACCAATTGAACTACAATCCCAGGGAAATAAGGGATCTAGCAGAAATTTTGATTCTTTTTTATTCCTCCGTATCGGGTATTTCTGAAGGACAGGGGGGTTATATCATCTCATGGTATATTGGCGAATTGTTGGGCCGAGCTGGATTTGAACCAGCGTAGACATATTGCCAACGAATTTACAGTCCGTCCCCATTAACCGCTCGGGCATCGACCCAGGAAAACCCATTTGAGGTTTATTGGTAATCCATGATCAACCTCCTTTTGTAGTACCCTACCCCCAGGGGAGGTCGAATCCCCGCTGCCTCCTTGAAAGAGAGATGTCCTAAACCACTAGACGATAGGGGCTTATTTGCCCAACGTCCATCAGAATCATATGATGCCCATTGTACGAATAGGTTATTCTAATTGTCAATAAATAAGAATAATTTATTAGAAAGTATAATAATAATACTTCTTATTTTCTATTATCTATTTCTATTAATAATAGAAATAGAATCCATTTTGAAAATAAAAAAAAAAGATAAAAAGAATATTAATAAATAGTAAGAAAAAAATATATAGAAATAATACGGAAGATAGGATTCTTTTAGGGAGTGGTTCGTCCGTCAGAAAATAAAAAGGGACTCGCACTATGGAAATT